TGTATATTCCACTTACTAGAGAGGTTCCCAGGGAATTCATTAGAGGAATATTTCCAATAAATACGGTTTGTTCTTGCATATCTCTACCGGTTTTCCAAATTAATCCCGCGGATACATATAATTCAGAAGAGTATGTGAGTGATTCATACACAGCATCTCTTTCTTTTATCAAGGGCTCTGCCAATTGATATGTTGCCACAAATAATTGAAATTCAATTTCTTGATCTGTATCTTCAATTTTTGGAAACTTATGAAGTTCTTCCATCAAGCCTTGATCAATGAACCTACAAAATCCGTCAAATTGTATCTGACTAAACCCTGGTATTGTATACATTCCCTCATTTCCATCCCGGAACATCTTAAGTTTTCCGTTTATCGAAAAAATCCAACTATTGGCTCACTCTTCGTTGAACCATATAGATTGATCTAGCAACGATGGAATGTATATTTTGCTCATTTGAACAACATGAAATTTTATCCAACCCCATATACATATATATATGTACTAAATACGTATGAACGGAGGAATAAAAAAAAAATGTGACTCAAATTCGAATTTGCGACAGATACAAATGGAAATGAATTGATAAAACATTCCTGGAAACAAAATTCTGCCACTTAGACTTATGGAGTCTTGTATAGAATATCAAAATAGATCCAATTTCTACCTTATGATATTACGATCAGATTGGGTACCATAAATGGATTCGGAATTGAATCTGTTCTCTATGAGTGAGATAAAGACAGAATAATCAGGAACCGTCTAGAGTTGACTTTGATTTTAGCACTTAATTTATTTCATCGATTCCGTTGTTCAAAAAATGATTCGCAGAGAGAAAAGATATTTCTACCCATTTGTTAATTAGTAGAATACGATTGAAGTGCGTAAGAGAAGTCATATTTATTAAGTACATGCAGATATAACTATCTAGCTATCCGTATATCCCATCTTTTATCGAAGTTCCCTTGAGGCAACATAGGTCGTGCTATATCCAAATTTCTATTTTATATTCAATATATTCAATGAAAAATGCAAGCACGACGATTTCCTAATAGGAATATGTAGATAAGATACCTGACTAGGTATCCGTGTAAGAATTTCTGTTCTGGGGTTTACATATACACATAATTGTTGTTATAATTGAAATTGAAAAGGATTAATTATGGATAAAGAATTGAGACTGATTAGTCGTATATCAATTTGATCTCCTTATGTTATTAAGGAAACCAAATTGGAGATCAAAATCCAAGAACCATTCATGAATTCACAGTCATTAATGCTTCCAATTTGCTCTGAATTTTGGATTCTGTGACTGGAAATCCATTTTTCTCTTTCAATAGAAAAAAAGGGGAAAGCTTTTATTTAGGTGTTGTGTGTTTTGAAATACAATCAATCTAAGAGAACAACAGGATCCAATCAAAAAAAAGAAATGGTTCAGCAATTCCCCAGAATATTTCCATCTATATCTATTTTGTATCGTTTTGGCGGCATGGCCGAGTGGTAAGGCGGGGGACTGCAAATCCTTTCTCCCCAGTTCAAATCCGGGTGTCGCCTGATTAACAAAAGACTCGGAATTTCTTACCCTACTAAACTAATAGAACTCACAAAATTCTTGCCTGGCAGAAGCAGAGGTAAGGGGCGGGGACTGTCGATACCCAATTTTAAGAATCGGGGGGTTGACTTTCAATTATTTCTTCAAAAATCGGGGTGTGACCCAAACCTGTACCATACCAATATGAATTACCAATATAAATAAAGAAATACTCACTTAATTACGGATTCCCGATGCGTTCAGGCCATTGATTTGATTTATCAATCGAATCAAATCCATAGTAAGATTCAATTGTGAGATTCAGAACTACGAAAGTCAGGGACCGCAAATCCGTGTATCCAAAGGAAGGTTCCTAAGAGACTGTAAATCCTTGCTCCTAGGATCCAAGAAGGGGTTATAGGAAGGACTATAAATACTTCCTAATTACCTTACCCTACTAGTGTTTACTGACTGAGTCTTGAAGTAGATTGGGTAGGCTGGTGGGGAATCCAATTAGGAGTTGTGGAAAGAACTGAAGATACTTTGTATCCATACAAACTCATGAGAGTCTCTGAGTGCTCAGGTTTTCAATTAATATTGTATGGGTGATTGGCTTTTATAGAATAAAAGTGGAAAAAAGTGCTTTCGTTGGGGTAACCCCGCCAAGAATGTAATAGGGTGTCTTCCAATTGTTTCACATTTCACAGAAGTAGAGACAGTAAGGCTTAGATGGGAAATTAGGGGTATGTGATAGATAGTTATATATCTTGATGGTATATTTTTTTTTCTGCTTTTTGTTTATGAAAGGCAACAATAGGTCTTACTATTCCTACATATTCCATTAGTCACATTCCCTTGAGACTTCCAAGGGGCAACTGTGTATCTTGCTTGTACTTAGTGCTTTCCGATTCCACCAGAAATCATAGAGGGACTTGTTACGGGTGTATTCATTGGATTGGTTCATCAAA